ATTGCTTGTTAATGGTTGATCAAGCTTGATTGATTCCCCTTCTGAAACAAGAAGTTCTGGCCCGGGAGGTATAATATCAATCACTTGGCGTCCATCCGATGTATCGACTATGGATATTTCATATCCCCCTTTTTCTTTACGTAGTATTTTTCTTACTATACCTGTTGACGTAGCATTATAGACCGTATTGTTACTCTTACTACCATCAGGATAGATCTGTCCCCTTCCTCGGTTTCCCCCTACATATATGGGATATTTTAAGAAATGAACGTCTTTCTTCGTAGCAGGATCGGGGGAAAGAATGGGAAAGACGATTTCACTATATTTCTGACCGGGAACAGGGCCTATCACAAGAATATTTTTTTTATCGGGACGATAACTCTGAAAAGAGAGATTTCCTATCTTTTCTTTCAACTCAGGAGAAATACGGTCGGGCGGCGCTAATTCGAATCCCTCGGGCAAAATAAGAACAGCACCCACATTTAACCCTCCCTTTTTCCCATTAGCAAGAACTTGTTTCAGTTGCATATCATAAGGAATTCGAAGAACTGCTTCAAATACAGTATCGGGAAGCACAGCTTGGGGAACTTCAATATCCACGGGCTTATTAGCTAAATGGCAATTGGCACATACAATTCGTCCGGTTGCTTCTCGTGGGTTTTCATAACCCTGCTGCGCAAAAATGGGATATGCATTTGAAATAGATGTCCGAGTTATTACATATATCATGATCGATACAGAAATAGATCGAATCATCTGTTCCTTTACCCAAGAAAAAGTATTTCTATTTTCCATGTCCAATCGCAGATCCCAGAATTTCTACAATAAATTAGATAGGTAGCTAAGCTAATCTAGTTCCCTATACACGAGTCTGTTGTCATTCTACTGCAACAGTTGTACTGGAATGATGAATACCTTGAGCAGGTAGAAATAGAAAGAATTTTGCTAAAAAGGAAAAGGGCTTTCTTTCTAAAAGAAGAAAGATGCTAATTTGATTAATATCAGGAGATCAAATGAGTTTATGCTTCACTAATTGAATGATAAATGACTACAAGCGAAGGAGATAGACGGTTTAAATAAAAAAAGACCCAAAATTTCAAACATGTATCTAGAATCACTGGAAAACTACAAACAAAAATAGTGAAAATTAGCTCGTTAGGAGCCCATCCAAGATCATTGTAGACCCAACGAATTAGTAGTTCCCAACCGCGGGTGGAGTGAAATCCAACAAAAAAATCAGTAACTAAAAGAATACTAAAAGCTTTTATTGAGTCATTTAAGTTATAGAAGAATTCCTGAACCCAAGAATTCAAAATGACAAGTTCCTCTTTACCCAGAAAAAAAGAACCACTTAGAATAGCCAAACAGATTATATTTGTCGAGAAATGCAAAATGATATGGAGATGATCCTCATTATCTATTTTGGCCAATTGTATTATTTCCTTGTGTATTCCTATAGGAGGTTTTTGTACATGTGTCTTCGGTTTCTCTTTTATCATTTCGTCCAAGAGAAAAAGTTCTTCTAATTCTATGAATCTTTCTAGAACCTTTTTCTCTTGAATATCAGTTAAGAGAGTTTCGGATTGCCTGGTATTCCACCAATTCTTAATCCAAAGTTCCAGACATTTGTTAAAAGAGAAAGAGACCCCCCAGGGCAAAAGTACGATAAATACAAGATATAGGAAAGAAGGCAATGCTTTCTTTTTTTTCATTTTTGATCTGTAAATTGAGTTGTTAATGAATCCGCTCCATTCGCTGACTCTATTTCATTCGCTGACTCTATATGATATTTCTTTTTCTTTGAAGCAAAAATTCTATAACAAGGTTTGAGACCTTGTATATATTTTTCTTTTTTGTATACTAGTGGAATTTCATTGCATTGGGTTCTTTCTTAGATCTAGATGGAGTGGAATAGAGAAATAGAATAAAAAAAAAAGCGCTTTCGGATGAAAATGGAAGAATATTATGCCATCACTTGGACAAAACAAATTAGAAGCAATTTTCTCTTATCCTCGTTTGTTCCTTCCTTTAGATAAATACTCGAAAATCCCCTTACAATAACGAATCCAATTTCGAAGGGACCTCCTCCCCGTGTTGAGAAAATCTTCTTCCAATTCGTCCTCATTCAATTCATTTCAAAAAAATGCAATCGGTACTCAAAATACTTCAATTGGTACACGCAAGAAATAGGCCAATTCGGCAGCTTTTTGTTCTATTTCTCGTGGAGTAAAAAACTTCTCATCAGTACGAGTCAAGGGAATGACCCCCTGGCCCCGGATTTCCATATAAAGGATACGACGAGGATAAAGACCCTCTTTAACCTGAATTCTAATTGATTGGATATCCCGCATAAGGAATCGAAGGAAGACGCGACGTTTTATTCCAGGGAATCCCCAACGAAAAATGCACACTATTCCCTCTTTTCTATCGAATCGGTCATAACCACTGCCTACATTCCACAAAATAGTGCACCACAAGTAGGAGCTAATGAATAGGCCCGCGATTCCGTAGAAAGACATCACGACCCCCTGTGGAAAAAAAAGAATTTGTTGAGATGGAAGTACAGATATCATATTCTTACCAAGATAACTGGAAGCCCCAACCGATAAGAATCCTAGTGAACCTAGAAAAAGAATACAGGCCCAGAAAAAATTACCTCTTTTTCGAGAACCTTTTAGAAGTTCTATCCATATGTGTTCTGATCGCCAATTCATATTAGATATACTAAATCCAGCAGCGGTCGATTGAAATTGAGAGAATAAGCTAAATGATTTTGACTTTACTTTTTTTGATTCTGAAATTGCCTTCAGCAACGAGTACTCCTGTGAAATAATTGGTTAGATACATTGACTTTCTATTCAAAAAATATTCGTTGATCCACTTAAAATAAAACTCGCTATACCCGGCTCCGCATATGCATGCATTTATGCTCGTAGCCTATATCCGCATCCATAGCCGTTTTTCGTTTGTGTGTAGAAAGAACCACATACCCTACCATATTACTTACACTAAAAAATATCTGTATTATGATCCTGCGTGGAAATACATTGAGAAAATTCGCCCCCGTCGGTTCTAGACAATCTTATTTTTCTGCACATAAAGAAATAAAGAAGCCATTGCAATTGCCGGAAATACTAAGCCTACTAAAGGCACGAAAATAGAAGGTAAGTTAAAATCCGTCATAGAATAGGTGTCTCAATTCAAATTTACTATTTCTATCTATTCGAAAAATATCTTAAGATTCTTATAATATAATTAAGTATATCTATTATAAGGAATATTGACTATTGTATTTTTTAGTTTGCAAAATAAAGATTTTTTATAGAATACTAAAGTATTCTATAAAAAAAATGAATGGAATGGATAATAAGAAAATTGCAAAAAAAGAGAACTAATTAAAAATTCAAAAGATTTGATTTTTCTTTTCCCGTCCTCACGGCCTTTCTATCCTTCTAATCGAACTTGAAATTGGATTCAAAAGAAAGCGATTGTGAAAATGAAATACCTCTTTCAGAATACCCTTTAAAAAAGGTCTCAGTACGACTTTTAGTCGAATGCGCCCATTTCGAATCCTAAATAAGTTTCGTCTACCTACTTCCACATGCAATACTTCTTCAACCACTCTCGGACCCCTACAAACGCAAGATGCGCGTCAGGTTTTGAAATAAGGATATCCCCCAGCCCCAGTATACCGAAACTCGCTCTTATCCTATCCCACCGGTTGTAAGGATTCATACATAGGGCTTTTTAGTTGATTGATAGTGCCATAAAGTTGAAGCTTTTTTAGACTTTTTTATTAAGCTGTAATTTCCTTCCTGCATACGCGGTCCTCTATTCTCTAGAAGCTCATACAATAATGCGCGGTAAAGGCGGAAAAATAGCATACTCAATCAAAATCAAAGGGCAAATTCTCTTACTTACTACAGATCTCATACTACCCCCTTAGACTTTTTAAGGCGATATACCACCCAAAGGGTATGAAAATGCCGGGTGGAGTTAGCTTTTCGATGAAGACCCGTCCCGTGCAGCGAAGTCCTATTAGTAAGACCCCGCGCAAGACGCAAGAATGGATTATAGAAGAATATTATTCCGAATACTCCTCCGGACGCGTATAGTAGCATTTCGATTCCTAATCTTTTTTCATTGATTCTTTCCCAATACAATAAATAAATACTATATTTGTATTTATTTATTGTATTATACCTTTATATATTCTAAATATATAGAATAGAGGAATCTCTATTTGTCAAGTCTCATGATCGTATCAAGATCTATTTTTATTCGGCTCAATCTTAAAAAAAAAGATTGAGCCGAGTTTAATTGCAATCAATTAGAAGAATAAAGAAGAATTACTGCATTTTGTAACTGATTTTTTCTCTTTCTATTTCGCTTCTTTTTTATTTAGACCTTCTTTATATCTAGTTTTATCTACTTATCTAGTTTATCTACCGGCTCGAACTCGAATTTGATCGCCTTCCATACTTCACAAGCTGCGGCTAGTTCAGGACTCCATTTGCAAGCTGCTCGGATAATTTCATTACCTTCACGAGCAAGATCGCGTCCTTCATTACGAGCTTGTACACAAGCTTCTAAAGCCACCCGATTAGCTGCTGCACCAGGTGCATTTCCCCAAGGATGTCCTAAAGTTCCTCCACCAAATTGTAATACAGAATCATCTCCAAAGATTTCGGTCAGAGCTGGCATATGCCAAACATGAATACCCCCTGAAGCCACCGGTATAACACCTGGCATGGATACCCAGTCCTGAGTGAAAAAGATACCGCGAGCACGATCTTTTTCAATAAAATCATCGCGCAATAAATCAACAAAACCTAAAGTCATTTCGCGTTCCCCTTCTAACTTACCTACTACTGTACCGGCGTGGATATGATCTCCCCCAGACATACGCAATGCTTTAGCTAATACACGAAAATGCATACCATGATTTTTCTGTCTATCAATAACTGCATGCATTGCCCGGTGAATGTGAAGAAGTAGGCCATTGTCGCGGCAATAATGAGCCAAACTAGTATTTGCAGTGAATCCCCCAGTTAAGTAGTCATGCATTACAATAGGAGCCCCTAATTCCCTCGCAAATACAGCTCTCTTAATCATTTCTTCGCATGTACCTGCAGTCGCATTCAAGTAATGCCCCTTGATTTCACCGGTTTCGGCCTGTGCTTTATAAAGAGCTTCGGCACAAAAGACAAAACGGTCCCTCCAGCGCATAAATGGTTGTGAGTTTACGTTTTCATCATCTTTGGTAAAATCAAGTCCACCGCGTAGACACTCATAACACGCTCTACCATAATTTTTTGCGGATAATCCCAATTTTGGTTTAATAGTACATCCCAAAAAAGGACGGCCGTACTTGTTCAACTTATCCCTTTCAACTTGGATACCATGAGGCGGACCTAGGAAAGTTTTTGAATAAGTAGTGGGAATTCGCAGATCCTCCAGACGTAGAGCGCGTAGGGCTTTGAAACCAAATACGTTACCCACAATGGAAGTAAACATGTTAGTAACAGAACCCTCTTCAAATAGGTCTAATGGATAAGCTACATAAGCGATATATTGATTTTCCTCCCCAACAACGGGCTCGATGTGATAGCATCGTCCTTTGTAACGATCAAGACTGGTAAGTCCATCAGTCCAAACAGTTGTCCATGTACCAGTAGAAGATTCGGCAGCTACTGCAGCCCCTGCTTCTTCGGGCGGAACCCCCGGCTGAGGAGTTACTCGGAATGCTGCCAAGATATCAGTATCCTTGGTTTCATACTCCGGGGTGTAGTAAGTCAATTTATAATCCTTAACACCAGCTTTAAATCCAACACTTGCTTTAGTTTCTGTTTGTGGTGACATAAGTCCCTCCCTACAACTCATGAATTAAGAATTCTCACAACGACAGGGTCTACTCGATATAGATTAGGCGTAAATGAAACCTTTGCAAAAATCTTTTAAAACAAAAAGGATATTCAATTAATATCAACTCATTAAAGAAAATGGAGGGCATGCTTAAGTTAATGAATATGTTTCATTCATATATAATGCGTACACCCTGTGTATGTTCTATCCTATAGGAATTCTACTATAGGAATTCGATAGGAATTGAGTTGTTGTTATGGTAAGTTAACATGGTTCATTATTAAACCATGGATTTGATTCACCAAATCCATCATTATTGTATACTCTTTGATAGATATAGCGCAACCCAAATCAATCCCTAATCCTTATTTTACAAGTTCTTAATAGGCCCCTTTCTTATTTTGAATGTAAATACCTAAATACTAAGAAAATTCTCTGTTGACAGCAATCTATGCTTCACAGTAGTATATATTTTGTATATCGAAGTCCTAGATAGGAAAGTAGAGTAGGGACAGATCCTCCACAAAAGGCGAAATGTATATGAAAAAAAGATTGATTGAACTTTCCAACGGACTCATTCCATGAGTAAACGATTGAATGGGATTCGCTTGGGCAACGAAATCAAGTCCTGGTCCCCTTTTCTCTCTTATTGAATTAACTAATTCATTTCCTTTTGACTTTCGGATTTTTGGCTCTTTTTTTGGATTTGATTTGGCATTATTCAACAAGAAAAAAAGCAAAATTTCGACAAATTCCTTTTTTTTTGAAAATTATGTGATAATTATGAGAACCAATCCTACTACTTCTCGTCCCGGGGTTTCCACAATTGAGGAAAAAAGCACAGGGCGTATCGATCAAATTATTGGGCCCGTGCTGGATATCACTTTTCCCCCAGGCAAGTTACCTTATATTTATAACGCTTTGGTAGTCAAGAGTAGAGACACTGCCGGTAAGCAAATTAATGTGACTTGTGAGGTACAACAATTATTGGGAAATAATCGAGTTAGAGCTGTAGCTATGAGTGCTACAGACGGGTTGATGAGAGGAATGGAAGTGATTGACACGGGAGCTCCTCTCAGTGTTCCAGTCGGTGGAGCTACTCTCGGACGAATTTTCAACGTTCTTGGGGAACCTATTGACAATTTGGGTCCTGTAGATACTAGTGCAACATTCCCTATTCATAGATCTGCGCCTGCCTTTATCGAGTTAGATACGAAATTATCCATCTTTGAAACAGGTATTAAGGTGGTCGATCTTTTAGCTCCTTATCGACGTGGGGGAAAAATCGGACTATTTGGGGGGGCTGGAGTAGGGAAAACAGTACTCATCATGGAATTAATCAACAACATTGCTAAAGCTCATGGAGGCGTATCCGTATTTGGCGGAGTAGGGGAACGGACTCGTGAAGGAAATGATCTTTATATGGAAATGAAGGAATCCGGAGTAATTAATGAAAAAAATATTGAGGAATCAAAGGTAGCTCTAGTCTATGGCCAAATGAATGAACCGCCGGGAGCTCGTATGAGAGTTGGTTTAACTGCCCTAACTATGGCAGAATATTTCCGAGATGTTAATAAGCAAGACGTGCTTCTATTCATCGATAATATCTTTCGTTTTGTTCAAGCAGGATCGGAGGTATCCGCTTTATTAGGGAGAATGCCCTCCGCAGTGGGTTATCAACCTACTCTTAGTACAGAAATGGGTTCTTTGCAAGAAAGAATTACTTCTACCAAAAAGGGATCTATAACTTCGATCCAAGCGGTTTATGTACCTGCGGACGATTTGACCGACCCTGCTCCTGCCACAACATTTGCACATTTGGATGCTACTACCGTACTTTCCAGAGGATTAGCTTCCAAGGGTATTTATCCAGCAGTAGATCCTTTAGATTCAACCTCAACTATGTTACAGCCTCGGATCGTTGGCAACGAACATTATGAAACTGCGCAAAGAGTTAAGCAAACTTTACAACGTTACAAAGAACTTCAGGACATTATCGCAATTCTTGGGTTGGATGAATTATCGGAGGAGGATCGTTTAACTGTAGCAAGAGCACGAAAAATTGAACGTTTCTTATCACAACCGTTCTTTGTGGCAGAAGTTTTTACCGGTTCTGCAGGAAAGTATGTTGGTCTTGCAGAAACAATTAGGGGATTTCAACTAATCCTTTCCGGAGAATTAGACGGCCTACCCGAACAGGCTTTTTATTTGGTGGGTAACATCGATGAAGCTAGCACGAAAGCTATAAACTTAGAAGAGGAGAACAAATTGAAGAAATGAAATTAAATCTTTATGTACTAACTCCTAAGCGAATTATTTGGGATTGTGAAGTGAAAGAAATCATTTTATCTACTAATAGTGGCCAAATTGGCGTATTACCAAACCACGCCCCCATTAACACAGCTGTAGATATGGGTCCTTTGAGAATACGCCTCCTCAACGACCAATGGTTAACGGCGGTTCTGTGGAGCGGTTTTGCGAGAATAGTTAATAATGAGATCATCATTTTAGGAAATGATGCGGAACTGGGTAGTGACATTGATCCGGAAGAAGCTCAACAGGCACTTGAAATAGCCGAAGCTAACTTGAGTAGAGCTGAGGGTACGAAAGAATTGGTTGAAGCGAAGCTAGCTCTCAGACGAGCTAGGATACGAGTCGAGGCTATCAATTGGATTCCCCCATCCAATTGAAGACAATCCAAAGGTTTAGTTGATACAAAGAAAAAGGGAAGAGGAGTAGAAAAAGTTATTAGATAGCGAAGCGAAGTAAGTCCAATGCTATCTAGTAATTTTTCTACCTACCTACCTACTATTGGATTTGAACCAATGACTCCCGCCGTATGAAAGCAATACTCTAACCACTGAGTTAAGTAGGCAATTTATCACCACAAAGGAAGACCCATTACTTCGATCGATTATAGATCGAATCCTTTTTATAAGCAATACTGCTCCGTTATTACTATGTTATATAGTAAGCAGATCAAAGGGATATCCTCTGGCATTAGAGAATATTCATCTTGACAAGAAATTATCTATATGTTAAGATATCTCTGACAAGGGCTATAGCTCAGTTCGGTAGAGCAACTCGCTTACACGTGCGCCAATGCTTTTCAAGGGAGCTTATTATGCAATGAACATAATTGATCTTATTGCAAAATCAATGTCTTACTTCATGGATTCGAGAGAATAGGAGAACAGTAGCCTGACAAACAGTCGGTTCAGTCCGATTCAGGTGCCAATTCAGGTGCCTAATCAAATAGAACCCTTATTGATTTGCTAGTTGATAAGGTAAATATCCAGCCCACTAAATGCTAGGCGTAATGAGGATAAGGGCCTCCAAAAAACTTCTTTTCGTTCTATGAACTTTAAGGGTGTATGAAGTCTCATAGTCAACTCTTGCAGCGGAACGATAGAGACTCCATTTCACTTAGGTTGATTTAATTTAGGCCGGAGGCAGACCTAAGTCAAGGTAATCCTCCTTTGAAACACTTTGGTATTGCTCCTAGATAGATCATAATACAAATAATCAATCAGAGCACAGGGTAGCCATCTCATTATCTTTCCGTAAAGAAAAACTATGGTGGACTAACTGATCTTTACATCAGTTGATGAAAGAGCCCAATGCAAAAAAATGCATGTTGAGTCTTTGAAACAGTTCGAATCATTTCGATAATAATCCGTTTGATCTGTTTTACCGAGAAGGTCTACGGTTCGAATCCGTATAGCCCTAATATGTCCTATTTTTAGATTTTAGGATAGAGATCCTATGTTTCCTTTAGTATAGTTTTCATTTTCTCATTAGTACTTGTTTATAGACTGGACGGTCGCTTGCGCCATAGAATAGAGATAAAAGCATTACCACAGGCTCATTCTTCGAAAATCATAGAGACAGGAAAAGAAAAACGAATTTCTATCAAATCAATAGAAGGAAGGATCCCTTACCCTATTTGAATTCCATCCTCCTTCAAATAGGATATGCTCTAAGTCCCTAGACTTCCCTATAATAACTGCAATGATTTTCTCCATCTTGCGAATTCCTACTTTGTTTGAAGTATATTACTTTGCTTATAGATACGTTATCTAAATCGATCTACTTTAAATAGAAAAATAGAAATAAAATAAATAGAAAAATAGAAATAAAATCCAAAAATAAAGAAAGAGTAAATAAGAAAACAGAATATTCTGTCTCATAGTTCTGAAATAGAGTTCTTTATTTTTTCTTTTTATAGTATTACTCCTCATTAGGCTGCATACATTAGTCATCCTATCTTAATTAGGTTCTAATTAGTAGTATTTTCATTTTTATTTAATAGTCTCTGATTATCATTAAATAAAGGATAATAGTCTCTGATTATCATTAAATAAAGGATAGAGGAATTCCTTTTTCTAGAGATTCTAGAGAAAACGAGACAAAGTGAAGCGAGAGAGTTTTCTTTGTATAAGAATTAGGTCTACACCATATCTAAATAGAATGGAAATCAAAAAGGGAGTCGGGATTCCATTGGATGAATCTTTAAAGAAGACATGGCACAGAGGAAACAAAGGCTAAACTAAGCGCTTTGGTTTGAGCAAAACGGATTCTTGTTTCAACGAGGAAAAGAGAGAAGTTCTGGATAAATTGACAATGCTGACTTGAATTGACTAATTCAGTTCTGCCTATTCCACATTAATGGGAGTACATTTATGTTTCTGCTTCACGAATATGATATTTTTTGGACATTTCTAATAATAGCAAGCCTTATTCCTATTTTGGCATTTTGGATTTCAGGACTTTTAGCCCCGGTTAGTGAAGGACCAGAGAAGCTTTCTAGTTATGAATCGGGTATAGAACCCATGGGAGGGGCTTGGTTACAATTCCGAATACGCTATTACATGTTTGCGCTAGTTTTTGTTGTTTTTGATGTGGAAACAGTCTTTCTCTACCCTTGGGCAATGAGTTTCGACGTATTGGGTGTATCCGTTTTTATTGAAGCTTTCATTTTCGTGCTTATCCCAGTTGTTGGTTCAGTTTATGCATGGCGAAAAGGAGCCTTGGAATGGTCTTAACTGAATATTCAGACAAAAAAAAAAAAAAAGGAAAAAATTCCTTTGAGACAGTTTTGAGTTTGATTGAGTTTCCCTTACTTGACCAAACAAGTTCCAATTCCGTTTTTTCAACTACCCCAAATGATTTTTCAAATTGGTCAAAACTCTCCAGTTTATGGCCCCTTCTATATGGTACCAGTTGTTGTTTCATTGAATTTGCTTCATTAATAGGCTCGCGATTCGACTTTGATCGTTATGGATGGGTACCAAAATCAAGTCCTAGGCAAGCAAACCTAATTTTAACAGCCGGCCCGGAAACAATGAAAATGGCTCCTTCTTTAGTGAGATTTTACAAGCAAAGGCCTGAACCAAAATATGTCATTGCTAGGGGAGCCTGTACTATTACAGGGGGAATGTTCAGTACGGATTCCTATAGTACTGTTCGGGGAGTTGATAAGTTAAATCCTGTGGATGTCTACTTGCCAGGCTGCCCACCTAAACCGGAGGCAGTTATAGATGCCCTAACAAAACTTCGTAAGAAGATATCGCGAGAAATAGTTGAGGATCGAACTCTATCTCAAAAGAAAAATCGATGTTTTACTACCAGTCACAAGCTTTATGTAAGGCGCAGTACTCATACTGGAACTTACGAGCAAGAATTGCTCTATCAATCACCATCTACTTTAGACATATCGTCTGAAACTTTTTTCAAATCCAAAAGTCCAGTATCTTCTTACAAATTAGTGAATTAGGAAGGGCTCTTTTGTGTAGAAAAAGAAAGAGCAGGGCAATCTTTCAAACTTGCATTCGAAATGTGAAATATTTATACAAAGGGGGAGAGATCAAGACAATGCAGCAGGGTTGGTTATCTAATTGGCTAGTCAAACATGAGGTGGTTCATAGATCTTTGGGCTTCGATCACCGAGGAATAGAGACTTTACAAATAAAAGAAGGGGATTGGGATTCCATTGCTGTCATTTTATATGTATATGGTTACAATTATTTACGTTCCCAATGTGCTTATGATGTAGCACCCGGTGGATCTTTAGCTAGCGTGTATCATCTTACGAGAATACAGTATGGTATAGATAACCCAGAAGAAATATGCATAAAAGTCTTTGCCCAAAAGGATAATCCTAGAATCCCGTCTGTCTTCTGGATTTGGAAAAGTGCCGATTTTCAAGAACGTGAATCTTATGATATGGTGGGAATCTCTTATGATAATCATCCACGCCTTAAACGTATCCTAATGCCTGAAAGTTGGATAGGCTGGCCCTTACGTAAGGACTATATAACCCCCAATTTCTATGAAATACAAGATGCTCATTGAATGATAAGAAATTCATGCTCACTTATACAACACAACTCCAGATTTTATTCAAGTCAAGGAATATTTTTACGTTCTGTTCCTAGATGAAACGGAATACCTATTATATTCTAATTAATTCCTATTATACAAAAAGGGTCCAGATAGACTGAGCAAAAAAGGGCTTCATTTCGATTCTCCAATTTGGAAAATCACATATTCATTTCCTTCGTATGAACAGAAAAATACAATGAAAAAAAGAAGTTCCCTACCACGAACTTTGTACCGCGCGCATTACTTAGAACAACTAGGAAAGTAAGATAAGATAAGCAAGAATAAATAAATATTCGTCGGAATAGCGGAATACTAAATTAAGAAATGCAAAAATGAAGAAAAGGGAACCTAATCTCACCTCCTTCTGTACCACAAAGAAAAGAACCTGAGATTTTTACCCTTTTCTAAAAAGAAAAAGAAGTGCCTCTATTTAGAGATTTATCTACTTAGATGAATAAATCATACTCTATCTATATTATTAACGAATATGTATTCCAACCTATCTCGAGGTATTTGTATCAATACCTATTCGGTAGATCCTTTTTTTTTTCTGTGCCAGGAACCAAATTTGAACTGGTGACACGAGGATTTTCAGTCCTCTGCTCTACCAACTGAGCTATCCTGACCTTTTCTTGTGCATCATCCTAGTAGAGTATTTGTATCTATGTCAATTAAAGGGACTAAAAAATCAATAAAGTATTCCAAATTCCAAATTTGGAAATGGGGGGGGGTAGTCCTATGCATTGTGCATGGTTTACTTAATAATACTTAAAAATAGAGTTAATAATCGAAGTTCCTTGCCTATACTATAATAAAAAAGAAATCTATTCAATGAATAGCATAAGATCCATTGAGTTCTCTTCGCACTCCTTTGTGAAAGAGTAGAATGAGAAAGTTAATGAATCTTAAACCGATTGATAAAAAGAAAAAAAGAGGATAAATACTATAGTATAGTTAGAGTTAGGGAATAAAAGAGGGTTTGGGGATAGAGGGACTTGAACCCTCACGACTTATAAAGTCGACGGATTTTCCTTTTACTAGAAATTTCATTGTTGTCAGTATTGACATGTAGAAGGGGACTCTCTCTTTATCCTCGTCCGATTAATCCACTTTTTAAAAGATCTCGAAAACTATGAATTGAAGGATTTGATTACTCAATATTCGATTGGAATGGATTCACAATAATTCTAAAAAAATTCTGAATTTTCTATTTCATAATCATTCCTAATTTCATTCTAAAAAAGAATAAAGAACCTATATTATGATATGGGTTCTGTGATTAATCGTTTGCTATGTCAGTATCCATATGTGTGTATTAGATGTATAAACCCCTTACTTTCTCTAGTTAAGAGGGGAGTTCCACTACCAACACAACGTAATCAACTCGATTCGTTAGAACAGCTTCCATTGAGTCTCTGCACCTATCCTTTTCCTTTGGATTCTAGTTCGAGAACCACTTGTTTTCTCAAAACACGGATTTGGCTCAGATTGCCCTTTTTTAATTCCAGGGTTTTCTCTGAATTTGGAAGTTACCACTTAGCAGGTTTCCATACCAAGGCTCAATACAATCAAGTCCGTAGCGTCTACCGATTTCGCCATATCCCCATTTTCCTTTTCTTTGATTGAGACCTAGATTCCTTGTGTAATTTCATCCATCTTCTAGTTTTTTTTTGAATCGTTGAATTCATTACTCGACGTAGTCTAGCAGTTCGTCTCTATTTGAGAGACCCTGCTTGTTGCAATTCAGAATTGAATTGATTCTATCGTTGATGTATTTGCAATTCAATCCGAATCAATATATCCCAAAGTTTTTCTCTCCCCCACCCTTCTTTTTTAGAGTATTCAAAATCATACTCTAACGCTTGATATTCATTTTTTTTTTCTAATCAGAATTAGCAATTTAATTTGCTATGATTCTATGTTCTCCTTAGTGAAATATTAATCATTAAATTATTAAGAAATAACAAAAAAAAAACAAAATATCTCAAAAAATGTCTATAATGATCGAATGAAAATGCCAAGAAATTCGCATTTTCTCTTTATTATATCTTTCATATATATTATTCTTTTCTATGTATTAGATTACTTGTCCGAGCCATATCAAATTGAAAATATCTGAAATCAAATTCAATATAGAAATTGGAATAGATTTTATTCTATTAGAAAAATCAATTTGCGAATTAGAGAAATAAAAAGAAAGTTCAATAAATTCTATAATCCTATTTAAGGATATCCTCTAGTTAAGCATATCAAGCTAACTTGATTTTTATGAAGTTCTAGTATTTTTTTCTAAGTAGAACTTTAAATTTCGAACTAGTTAATAGCTAAGATTAATAATTAAGATCTGACATTTTACAGATTTCCTATACTATACATATTTCTATTTGTTACACTATTTCTGTTATGTAAGCCCACTTAGCTCAGAGGTTAGAGCATCGCATTTGTAATGCGAGGGTCATCGGTTCAAATCCGATAGTCGGCTTTTTTCTATATCGATGTTCCATGAACAAGAATCTCTCTTTTTCTCCGAATTAAATGGAGAATCCAGGATCTATTCTGTGGTTCTACCTTACAATTTTGCTAGATACAAAACAATAAAATAAATAATATATATACAAAAAATCCAGATGTTGATGAAATTCCATTTTTTGTGGTACTTTAGTAGATTTTACTCTGTTTATCCTTTAGTTTAATTCAGTTTTAATTTCGCTGTATTCTTTAATGTAAATACAATGAAATTCATTGTGTAAAATGAAATTTCAATAAAATCAAAAAGGAGTCTTCATGTCCCGTTATCGAGGACCTCGTTTTAAAAAAATACGCCGTCTGGGAGCTTTACCAGGACTCACTAGAAAAACACCTAAATCCGGAAGTAATCTGAAAAAGAAATTCCATTCTGGGAAAAAAGAGCAATATCGTATTCGTCTTCAAGAAAAACAGAAATTGCGTTTTCATTATGGTCTGACAGAACGACAATTACTTAGATATGTACATATCGCTGGAAAAGCAAAAAGGTCAACAGGTCAGGTTTTACTACAATTACTTGAAATGCGTTTGGATAATATCCTTTTTCGATTGGGTATGGCTTCAACCATTCCTGAGGCCCGGCAATTAGTTAACCATAGACATATTTTAGTTAATCGTCGTATAGTCGATATACCAAGTTTTCGTTGCAAACCCCGAGATATTATTACTACGAAGGATAACCAAAGATCAAAATGTCTGGTTCAAAATTCTATTGCTTCATCCGACCCGGGGAAATTGCCAAAGCATTTGACGATTGACACATTGCAATATAAAGGACTAGTTAAAAAAATCCTAGATAGGAAGTGGGTCGGTCTCAAAATAAATGAGTTGTTAGTTGTAGAATATTACTCTCGTAAGACTTGAACTTAATGAAAAAAGGAAAGGTTCATAGAATTTTCTTCCTCTTCCCCTTTCCCCGAACTAAATCGACCTAAGGCCCTTAATTGGTATTTTCCATTCAACTAGCAGAAATGGATTAACCCTAGGATCCTTTTTTTTTTGTTCTTTCCTCTATGTGTCTTTTACATACCACAGTAATTTACTATAGAGAATTTCTATTAAATAAAGGTATTATTGCTGGAATAAACTGTTATTTGATTTGATACATTGTGATCGTTAACGTTGATGAATTAAGAGAAACGGAAAGAGAGGGATTCGAACCCTCGGTAAACAAAAGTCTACATAGCAGTTCCAATGCTACGCCTTGAACCGCTCGGCCATCTCTCCTACATAATCTTATTATGGAAAATAAACTGAGTGAATAGCGAGTTTTCCTATTCCTGCAGTACAGGTACAACCACAACCGCTCGGGGGTTCCTTGGTTCTATTGGAAAAATTCCTTTTCATCTAAGTGGAAGGATCCAGGATTTTTTTACTAGGAATTCCGCTCCCTCGAAAAGTTTTAGTTTGGGTTTTCCCCAAACCAAAGAAAAAGAGATGGAAGAGTTCTTCTTATTCCATATAAAATAAGGAACCCTAAAATTCTGTTTGCATAAGTACGCTACGCCATACATCGGAATCTAAAAAAAGGGTATGAGACAATTAATGACTTGAAACGCGAAATAGCTGATGAGAGAAGTTATTGTGAGAAATAGAAAAGTGGAATGAAATCCAATCTTAGTCAAATTTTCATATCTCTTCTTGTCCAAACAGAAGGAAAATGACACAATTTGAGCTGAGCGGAAAATCCATACCTCTCTTATCCATTTATAGCATATATATGGATCGATCGATTTATAAGAATCGAATGTGTTTGTTTTTATGGTATTTTGTGAAGGAATGAAAACAATTCTATATAGAATGGGTTGGGAATTATGCCTAGATCCCGTATAAATGGAAATTTCATTGATAAGACCTCCTCAATTGTAGCCAATATTTTATTGCGAATAATTCCGACAACCTCAGGGGAAAAAAGGGCATTTACTTATTATAGAGATGGTGCGATTTGACTCTTTTTTTTTTTAGCCCTACCTACACCTCAGTCTTACGAGAAAGAGAGGGGGTTCGCATAGAGAGAACAAAATTAGTAAAGGAAACCCACGCTTGGAGAAGGTGAGGTGAACTAACAATTCCTTCTGTCGTGTATCCTCGATTGATGCGGCCTCAGATGCTTCAATTGTAGATTTGAGTATTGAGCGAAAGGTTACACCTACAGGATAGGTTCTGTATTACAGGCCAATCCTACTCTACTAGTACCAATAGGCAGCATAGGGGAGAAAAGCACTACACCTAGAAATAGGAATCAACAAGAGAAAAACTTTGTTAGAAATTAGCCCTTTCCTGATCGGTATCAGGGCTGGGAAGAATGGTTGGGATAACAAACAGCCATCAGGTTTGTACTTTGGATACCCCTATAACCATCAAAGATCGTTGAAGTGGCTAATTCCTCTAAATAGGAGGCGTTGAGAACAAAGAAATTCTTGGAGCTATCGTTTTCCTCTAGCATTAATAGAATTCATTGGTGTTAAGAAAAACCTCTTGCGGGAAGGTTGGCTAGAGATTTCTTGGAAAAATACCAGCCCCTTTCGGTCCATAATGAGATGGGACTAATTCTATTTTTATTCTATAGATTATTTCGCTTAGTACTATGTACAGAAGGGAGGAGCCGTATGAGATGAAAACCTCATGTACGGTTTTGGAACGGAGATTTTTTGAATAGAATTTACGACCGTAACGGATGTTGGCTCAATCCGAAGGAAATTATGCGGAAGCTTTGCAGAATTAT